TCTTAATATATGTAGTAAAAGAACATATCTAATTTAGCTCTTTCATGCCTATTCTAACTAGTTATTTCGGCTTTTTACTGGCTGCTTCAACTATAACCCCAGCTCTATTCATTGGTTTGAATAAGATACAACTTATTTGAAAATAAAAAAAAAAGGAAATTCCTTTTTCAAAATCACAATCAAAGTCTTTCTTAATATTTCATCTCAGGTATTCTATGGTTCCTTACTGCGTAAATTGCCAATTCCTGGTCATTGAGATTCACGGATAATTCAGATTAATATTTAGGGATAGATCTTATCTCTCTTTTTATTCCCTAAAACAAATTGAAATGATTGAAGTTTTTCTATTTGGAATAGTCTTAGGTCTAATCCCTATTACTTTAATAGGATTATTTGTAACTGCATATTTACAATACAGGCGCGGTGATCAGTTGGACCTTTGATTTAGTAACATTTCTTTTTTTATTGACCCCCCTTGTAGGGGGGGTCAAATTCAAATTGCAATTAGACTTTGTTTTGTTAAGTTATTTCATTGGAATTTCACATAACATAAATGGAATGGAATCACGCTCTGTAGGATTTGAACCTACGACATCGGGTTTTGGAGACCCGCGTTCTACCGAACTGAACTAAGAGCGCTTTCTTATATCCTATAAAAGTAGATACGATTGTAAAGAAAAAGATTTCAAAGGGTATTATGTACATATAGTATGAATATGTAAAAACGAAATATTATGTCCAATTTGACCCCATCTTATTCAACGAATCCCTCGTAACTGTCCATAGGAGAAAGAATAGGTAGGGATGACAGGATTTGAACCTGTGACATTTTGTACCCAAAACAAACGCGCTACCAAGCTGCGCTACATCCCTTTTTCTCAATTGTTGTACAGTGTCATTTTACAAAACCCATGTCTTGTTTTCCACATCTGTCTTTTTTCCTCTACCTATAAGAATGTTCTTGTCATTTGTTTTTGTGCAAAATTGAATTAGACTTAGGAATTACTAACTAAAATGCATATGTAAAATGACCCAGCAGATTCAATTTTGCACAAAAACAAAGGATCTTGAACTACAAGATCGGGTTATTTATGATCTATTTCTTAGAATTGAAAATATTGAAAAATCTTGAACTAGACTATATATGTATTAGAATCTACAATACAAATAAAGAATCATAATAAAAAAAATATATATATAGATAAAATAAAAAAAGAAGGAGGATTTTAAATGCGAGATATAAAAACATATCTCTCCACGGCACCTGTGCTAACCACTCTATGGTTTGGATCTTTAGCAGGTCTATTGATAGAAATTAATCGTTTCTTTCCAGATGCCCTATCATTCCCCTTTTTTTCATTCTGATTTCATTCTTGTATTGATATGCGAAGAAATGAAGAAGATTTGAGATAAATTCTACGTAACATGGCTCCAATTACGTTCTTTTTTTATTTAGGATAGGAAAAAAGAAATAAAAAGTATATCAAACCTCAGTGAATCTACGATAAAATTTTTTGGAAAAGAAAAAAAATTTGGATCGAGTCTAGGGGTGATTCGACGAAATTCTAACATAGAAAGAATAAAATACTGAGATTAGGATAGGAATAATTCCTAATTAGAAAAAATTGTATTACTTAATTATTACTCTATTTTTAATACTCTTCTCTTAATGAACATTACCCTCTCTCTTTCTAATTATAGTAATTCCTAAGAATTCTAATTTAGATTCTAGTACTTTGAAGTTCTTCAAATTCTAATAAGAAAAAATCTATATTCTATATTAAGAAATTAAGAAAAGTTACTAACTAGAAATGAAATTTGAAAAGATTTTTTTTTTTTTTTCGATTTTCTTCTTATTCATTTTCATTATTTTCTATTTAGTTCGGATTGAAAGTAGAGTTTTAAAGTGAAGTTGATCCAAAAAGGAAAGGAGGTTCATGGCCAAGGGTAAAGATATCAGAATTCTAGTGATTTTAGAATGTACCTGTTGTGTTCGAAAGGGTGTCAATAAAAAATCACCGGGCATTTCTAGATATATTACTCAAAAGAATCGACACAATACACCCAATCGATTAGAATTGAGAAAATTTTGCCGCTATTGTAAAAAGTATACGATTCACAAGGAAATAAAAAAATAGATGGAACAGAATGTGTGTTTAATTTTTCCAAAGAGCAGGACTTAATATAAAAGTCCTCTTTTGGTTGGATCTTCAATAAATAAGAAAAAAAGAGAATTTTATTTTCTATATTATTCTATACATAAGGAATAAACAAACAAGGGATAAGCAAATCATGGATAAATCCAAACAACTTTTTCGTAAATCCAAGCGATCTTTTCGTAGGCGTTTACCCCCAATTGGATCGGGGGATCGAATCGATTATAGAAACATGAGTTTAATTAGTCGATTTATTAGTGAACAAGGAAAAATTTTATCTAGACGGGTGAATAGGTTAACCTTGAAACAACAACGATTCATTACTATTGCTATAAAACAAGCTCGTATTTTATCTTCGTTACCTTTTCGTAATAATGAGAAACAATTGGATAGAGCTGAGTCGATCCCTAGAACTATTAGTCCTAGAACCAAAAAGAAATAGATATACTCCTCAAAACTACAATCAGAACTTAAGCTCAGATTAATGTTTTGCTAAAAAAACCCTAGAATCCAGATTTGATTCTTGTTTTATGTTATAAAATGTTCTAAAAAAGGAAAAATGGGGAATAAATATTTTTTCTTGAAAGATGTTTGTTTTTTTCTACTACTCAAATACTCAAATCTTCATTTCTTTTTCTTTTATCTTCCCGGAGTTCATTCTCCGGGAAATTCTGTTTCAATCATTCTTGTTTCTTTTATAGTAGATTCTATTAAGATTCTTTTCTTCCTTTATTTTATTTTTTATTGATTATTTGATTAGAAATCATATCAAAACAATTCTTATTTGATAAGGCTATTTGTGCGAGTATTTTACGATTCAGAAGCAATTGTCTGTTGTACAGATTTTTTATGAATTTATTATAACTATAGAATACCCTATCCTCACGAGTTACTGCATTTATACGAGTGATCCACAAACGACGAAAATCTCTCTTTTTCCTGCTCCTATCTCGATGAGAGGAAATCAAAGCTCTCATTCTTTGTTGAGTAGTCGTTCGAGTAAGTCTTGAATGAGCCCCTATAAAGGTTGATGCAAATAAACTAATTTTCTTTCGACGTCTCCGAGCTGTATATCCTCGTTTTACTCTGGTCATTTAATCAAATGAAACTTTCTTGAATAACTAATTGATTTCTTTTCTTTCAGTCATCCTTTTCCTCCGGTCGCTTAATAACAAAACGGATTCTTCCGATATATAAAATATAAATTCCAATGGCTTTTGCTACTATGACCTTCCCAACCACGATTTTTCTTTCTTCCAGGCGTTTCACCTGAAAATAAAATGCTACTAAAAAAAAAAAAAGAAAAGAATAGTGGGTTCCCTCGTTTCTATGGCAATTTCTGAAACGGTGAGGTCCTCTCTATACACCGGAGCCTCTTATTTTTCTTTCATTTCATCAAATTTTCTTGTGAACTTGTATAGTTCACACTTTTTGGCTCTACCCATCTATTTTTTAATTAGAATTGAAAAAATAATTCTAATTAAAAAGTAATAAATAGTCCTTTTCACAAAAAAGCTATCCATAAAGTGACGGCATTGAATTCTGAAAGTTGGCTAGGTAGCTTACCCTATTAGTCCGTTTTTTAAAGAATAGGAGCATCTTTTGCTTCTTATAAAACTATTTCCTCCGCTTAATGTATAACTCTTTGCTACCAATGGAGAATTGTCTCTCATCTCAAAATCTCAAAAGGAGTGATTGGATTTGCACCAATAGAAACCATAAATTCCATAAAATAAGAAAAAGGAATAGGTAGATGATAGATCTTCATTTTTAGATATTAGAAAAGAGTCAATGAAATGTCCGTCTTCCACTCTATCTATCCTATTCCTTGGTAGTGGTCGTAAAGAATTTACGAAAACTCATTATCTAAATTGATTATCTGAATTGAACGAGTCGCACATACACCCTAGTACATGTTCCTCGACGCTGAGGACATCCTCGAAGAGCGGGAGATTTCGTGACATTTCTTATTGGCTGTCTTGCGTTTCTAATAAGTTGTTTAATGGTTGGCATATGGTGTCTATAGAATCTCATTCTAGATAGAATAGAGCGGGTTGGTTTAGATCGATCTTAACCTGATGATTGATGATTATGAATGATTTTTTTATTCAATATAAAATCCTGGAAAATGAAAATTTTGAAATGGAATTATATATTTATATTAAATCCCCCGTATTTTCATTTTCTACCGCTACAAGATCAACAATGCCATGAGCTTGGGCTTCTGTTGCTGACATAAAAACATCCCTTTCCATATCTTCGGATATAACCCATAAAGGGTTACCCGTTCTTTGTACATAAACTTTTGTGATGATTTCGCGAAGCTTCAATAGTTCTTCTGCTTCCAGGATAAATTCCCCTGTCTGTGCCTCATAAAAAGAACTAGCAGGTTGGTGAATCATAACCCTGATGATATTAATCATGAACGGTTTTTCTATTTTGCACAATTGGGTTAAAGTAAGGGAAAAAAAATAGAATGAAACAACCGTACGGGCATCTTTTTTACATTGCATACGGCTCTGCAATGGAATTTGTTCTATCAAAAATAAGAAATAGAACCCATCTTATCCGAATCGTTAAATGATCCATTTACCACCCTTCCTTTCGTAGTAGGAAAAAAAATACTATGATGGTTCTGTTGCTTTATATATTTCTCTCGTTTGTAGTTTAGCAATCCCAAAGTTTCTTTTTGATACGATCCAAGAAGGAGAAAATTCTTTTTCCTCTTTCTCTCAGAACATAAAGAAAAGAAAGAGACTTCTGGTGTGGAAGAAAAAGGGTTTGTGACGCTGAAATTTACTCTTGACACATAAGATCAAATTAGGACTAACCTTTTTTTCATACTACTATCTCGATACAAAATCTCATGTTAGAAAAAAACAATAATGGTTTTTTCATATCGAACTCGAAGTGCCATGCTATTATTACTTATTCTTTTTATTTATTTGATTCATATTCGATACAGCGAAGGCATAGTCTTCTTTTTTTCTCATCTTAAATAAAAACTCATTGGCGCCAAGCGTGAGGGAATGCTAGACGTTTGGTAATTTCTCCTCCGACCAGAATGAAAGATCCCATTGAAGCGGCTAATCCCACGCATATTGTATGTACATCCGGTGACACAAATTGCATAGTATCATAAATGGATATTCCTGGTATTACCCATCCACCTGGAGAGTTTATAAACAAAAAAAGATCCTTAGTATCATCTTCTATGCTGAGATATACCATGAGACCAACAAGTTGATTTGAGATCTCGCTATCAATCGCTTGGCCTAAAAAAAGTAATCTTTCTCGATGAAGTCGGTTGATTAGGGCAAAATTGGATCCCTGGGGAACCGTACGTGCACCTTAGGGTGCATACGGTTCGAAAAAATTGCGAAAAAAATCAATGTATTTATTCCAGTTCTATTTCTTTTTTTACAGGAGTTTTGGCTTCCTTCTCCTTCCCTATATTCTATAATATAGAATATAAAAAAGAATTTTATGAACTTATTTAACTAATTTCTCATTGATGTATCGTTTCATCGAAATTCAAATAACGATGTAATTTTCTTGTTCCTGAATGGGCCCTTTCAATTATTTTAGGTTCTTGTTCTACTCCGGGGGAAGATTTGCTCAAATTCCATTTGTGCATATAGGACAAATGGTTTCAGTACCGCTTCTTTTTTTTTTCATTCATTTAATACCTTTCCCTAAACTAGGAAAAACTTATGATACAAGTGGTAATCGTTTAAGAATCTAGAATGTATTTTATAGAATAAAGAATCGATTCTATTTTAGCAAGTTAGATTCTATTCTATCTAATTACTAATGAATTTACTAATTTCTTAATTAGTAATTAGATTTATATTTTCTTATTTTATTATCTAATTCTATATTTTCATTATTAAAATATTAAAATTTGATTTTTTATTTTTTCTAGTGAAAATATTTATATTACTACATTTACACTTCCATTCTATTACTTTACCCTTACCATTACAAATTTGGTATTCTCTGAACGGAGCCTGGATACTTTATTTTATCAGTCCAAGTAAACCATCAATTATTCTAATTGATAATATTGATTGACAATAGGAATCATTGTGCTTCACGCTCCGAATTCTTGATGGTTCAATTAATAAAATATTGAATATAAATCTATAGGATTGGGCGAAACATAGAATACTCAATGGGGAGAGATAACGGGGAAATACCATATGACCCATATGTCTGACAAGTCGCACTATACGTCAACCCAAACTGCATCTTCCTCTCCAGGACTCCGAAAAGGTACTTTTGGAACACCAATTGGCATTAAAATAAAGAAAAAAAAATGAAGTACTATACTTTACTTTAATATGGAAACGTAACAATGGCTTTATTGTCTTCTTCATTTTCTTTATTTTCTCTTTTTTTATTTTTTGATTCTATATTCTTTTTGTTTTATTCTCTTTTTCTATCCTCTAGTCTTATATTATATATATTCTAGAACTGAATATTATTAAATATTCTATTCTAATAGAATATTTTTATTCTTATTATTATTCTTAATCTTATTATTATTCTTAATCTTATTATTATTCTTAATTATAGAGATAATAGATATAATTATAATATATATATATACTATAGACTGAAAGGTTCATAGAGGAAGACAGAATGAATAAAGAAAAATTGGTCGTTCCAATTTTTCTTTATGATAAACAAGTATCTATGCATTCTTTTCCACAAAAACCTCCCATTGCGTATTGGTACTTATCGGGTATAGAATAAGATCTGTTTCTTTTTGTTCTTCGAAATAAAAGAAAGGAATATAAATAAATATTAATTCTTTCCTATACAAAATATACCGAAAAGGTGAAGTACACAGTCCAGTCTTTTCCAATGCGATAAAGTTAAATAATGTCTATTTCTTTTTCAGAAAGGGGTATTTACATGGGTTTGCCTTGGTATCGTGTTCATACTGTTGTATTGAATGATCCCGGTCGATTGCTTTCTGTCCATATAATGCATACAGCTCTAGTTTCTGGTTGGGCCGGTTCAATGGCTCTATATGAATTAGCGGTTTTTGATCCCTCTGACCCTGTTCTTGATCCAATGTGGAGACAAGGCATGTTCGTTATACCCTTCATGACTCGTTTAGGAATAACCAATTCGTGGGGGGGTTGGAATATTTCAGGAGGAACTATAACGAATCCGGGCATTTGGAGTTATGAAGGCGTGGCAGGGGCACATATTTTGTTTTCTGGCTTGTGCTTCTTGGCAGCTATCTGGCATTGGGTTTATTGGGACCTAGAAATATTCTCTGATGAACGTACGGGAAAACCTTCTTTGGATTTGCCCAAGATCTTTGGAATTCATTTATTTCTCTCAGGAGTAGCTTGCTTTGGCTTTGGCGCATTTCATGTAACAGGCTTATATGGTCCTGGAATATGGGTTTCTGATCCTTATGGACTTACCGGAAAAGTACAATCTGTAAATCCAGCGTGGGGTGCAGAAGGTTTTGATCCTTTTGTTCCGGGGGGAATAGCTTCTCATCATATTGCAGCAGGTACATTGGGTATATTAGCGGGTCTATTTCATCTTAGTGTCCGTCCGCCTCAACGTCTATACAAAGGATTACGCATGGGTAATATCGAAACTGTTCTTTCTAGTAGTATTGCTGCTGTTTTTTTTGCAGCTTTCATTGTTGCTGGGACTATGTGGTATGGTTCAGCAACTACCCCAATTGAGTTATTTGGCCCCACCCGTTATCAGTGGGATCAGGGGTACTTTCAGCAAGAAATATATCGAAGGGTTGGGGCGGGACTAGCCAAAAATCTGAGCTTATCAGAAGCTTGGTCTAAAATTCCCGAAAAATTAGCTTTTTACGATTACATTGGTAATAATCCGGCGAAAGGGGGATTATTCAGAGCAGGCTCAATGGATAACGGGGATGGAATAGCTGTTGGATGGTTGGGACATCCCATATTTAGAGATAAAGAGGGGCGCGAACTCTTTGTACGTCGTATGCCTACCTTTTTCGAAACATTTCCGGTAGTTTTAGTAGATATAGACGGGATTGTGAGGGCCGATGTTCCTTTTAGAAGGGCAGAATCCAAGTATAGTGTTGAACAAGTAGGGGTTACTGTTGAATTCTATGGTGGCGAACTCAATGGAGTCATTTATAGTGATCCTGCTACTGTGAAAAAATATGCTAGACGTGCCCAATTGGGTGAAATTTTTGAATTAGACCGGGCTACTTTGAAATCCGATGGTGTTTTTCGTAGCAGTCCAAGGGGTTGGTTCACTTTTGGGCATGCTACATTTGCTTTGCTCTTCTTTTTCGGACATATTTGGCACGGCGCCAGAACTTTGTTCAGAGATGTTTTTGCCGGTATTGATCCAGATTTGGATGCTCAAGTAGAATTTGGAACATTCCAAAAACTTGGAGATCCAACTACAAGGAGACAAGTAGTCTAATACAAAATTTCTTTGCCATCTTTTGCCTCTATTTTTTTTCTTTTAGTATTTAGAGTATTTCATATTAATATTTTCTATTAGAAGAATAGAAAATAGAAGAATAGAAAAAAATAAGAAAGAGAATAGAATATATTGATATATTGAATAGTCCTAGTAATTTGAAATTTATAATTTATTTAGTAAATGATCCAAAATGAATAGGTGTGGAAGCTATAATTGTAAACCACGATCGAATCTATGGAAGCATTGGTTTATACATTCCTTTTAGTTTCTACTTTAGGGATAATCTTTTTCGCTATCTTTTTTCGAGAACCACCTAAAGTTCCAACTAAAAAATGAAAGGATTTTTCATTATTTCCATTGAAGTAATGAGCCCCCCAATATTCATATGGGAGGCTCGTTACTTCAACTAGTCCCCATGTTCTTCAAAGGGATCTCTTAATTTTTGAGAGGGTTGCCCAAAAGCGGTATATAAGGCGTACCCAGTAAAACTTACAAGTAAACCGGATATGGAGATGGCGACTAGGGTTGCTGTTTCCATTTTTTTTTTCTTTCGAGATTCTAATGGATCGCGATAATGTCGTTTATTTACAACTACAACGGAATGCTATACAAAGTCAACAAATTACAACCCGTGATGAAAGAGTATTTATGGCTACAAAAACCGCTGAGAGTAGTTCTAGATCTGGGCCAAGACGAACTGGCGTAGGGAGTTTATTGAAACCATTGAATTCGGAATATGGAAAAGTAGCTCCGGGGTGGGGGACTACACCACTTATGGGAGTGGCTATGGCTCTATTTGCAATATTTCTATCTATTATTTTGGAAATTTATAATTCATCAGTTTTACTGGATGGAATTTCAATAAATTAGTTCATAAAAACTAGGACTTCTTAGTTTTCTTAATGCTTAAAATATTTAAACTTAAGATTACTTAATACTTGAATTTTTGGATTTAAAGACCATTCTGGTAGTTCGATCGTGAAATTTATTTGTTTTGATATTTCATTTACGGAATATGAGCGTGTGACTTGTTATAATTGATCCTATTTATAATACATAGAATGGACCTGTCATCTCTATCAAGATGATTCTACCCCGTCAGATATTTCTTCTAGTCTCTGGAGCACGGACTATATAGAATAGATCAAGAAAAGAAATTTTTAAACTATGATTCATATCTATTATTCAGACCACGCAACCGGACTAAAAAAAAAAATGGAAATAGGTTTTTTCTAAATCAAAGAATTTTTTTCTTCAGACTTATTTTTACCGAAAGAAAAATATTTCTCTAGATTTTGTTGAGTTATTACATTCATTGAATAAGTGATGATCAAACGGTTTTTACTCAGAAAACCTTTGAGTTTAGCTTTGGCTTTCTTAAATCATCGTGGTTCTAGTATGAATCTGAGGTTTCAATTTATTTATAGGGTCTCAACAAGAGAATTCCTACCAAAAAAGTAAAAAAAAAAATAGGGAAAAGAAGATTCAAGAGGCCTATCATGATTAACATAAAGAAAGATGGATGAGCCAACTTGAGATTTTATTTCTTGGCATTATCATCACAAAGAATAGATTCCGGATTTTTATTACTTCGCTTCGTATCTTTGGGTCAAATCGAGTCGAGAGGCTAAGCTCCAAGAAGTTGAAAACTCTTTATTCCATATTCCATATCTGTTGAAACCAGTATTTGTGTGTTTCGCCTTGAGCCGTACGAGATGAAATTCTCATATACGGTTCTTAGAGGGGGAATCCCTCTTGGGTTACCTATCTCAATAAAGTATATGATTGGTTCGAGGAACGTCTCGAGATTCAAGCGATTGCAGATGATATAACTAGTAAATATGTTCCTCCTCATGTCAACATATTTTATTGTCTGGGGGGGATTACGCTCACTTGTTTTTTAGTACAAGTAGCTACAGGTTTTGCTATGACTTTTTACTATCGTCCAACTGTTACAGAGGCTTTTTCTTCTGTTCAATACATAATGACTGAGGCAAACTTTGGTTGGTTAATTCGATCAGTTCATCGATGGTCAGCAAGTATGATGGTTCTAATGATGATCTTGCACGTATTTCGTGTATATCTTACGGGTGGGTTTAAAAAACCCCGCGAATTAACTTGGGTTACTGGAGTAATTCTGGCTGTATTGACCGCATCTTTTGGCGTAACTGGTTATTCCTTACCTCGGGACCAAATTGGTTATTGGGCAGTAAAAATTGTAACAGGCGTGCCTGAGGCTATTCCTATAATAGGATCACCTTTGGTAGAATTATTACGCGGAAGTGCTAGTGTGGGCCAATCTACTTTGACTCGTTTTTATAGTTTACATACTTTTGTATTGCCTCTTCTTACTGCCGTATTTATGTTAATGCACTTTCTAATGATACGTAAGCAAGGTATTTCGGGTCCTTTATAGAGAAAACAGATTCTAGATATTTGTAATTCATCATATCGGGGAGGAACAAAAGTCTTTCATTGCTACAAATATGAATTATTGAAAAATAAGGCATGTTATTTGGATACTTTTCCTCAACTATAAAGTATTTTATTGTTTATTTGATACGAATAGTTCAAGTATATTTTCCTAAAAGAGGATGGATTATGGGAGTGTGTGACTTGAACTATTGATTAGTCCATGCAGATTTATTATTTTATCTGCCACGTTGGAATTCACAACCCAATGTGTCTCCGCATCCAACCATCACGTAAGTCCCCTTATGTAGCATAGGATAGGCCGGTTCGCTTGAGGAGAATCTTTTCTATGATCATACTCGAATCATGTGATGCATGAAAAGGCTCCGTAAGATCCCTAGAATCAGTGATGTGGCATGATCCATGATCCAATGTTTCTATCTATTACACTTTGTTTTCTTTTTTTTTTTTCTTAGAATTTATAATTAGACTAAATTACTATTTAGTATTAATTTGATAGCAATCTTAGTCAGTTTCTTATAGTATAGAGATGCATTCATTTCCTCTGCATCGACCCTGATCTATGATACTATCGGAGTGAAATAAGGGATCTAAGGAAGAACAGGAGCTAGACTTTATTAGTAACAAGTAAAAACTTTAGATTTTTGTTTTGTATGTAAGAAAATAGAAATGTTGTGGGGATAAATACCAACTAAAAGACATGAGACAATCCAAAAAGCACTTGATCATGATCAAATTTGTAAGCCTACTTGGATATTGAGCATTTCCTTGCCAGAACTTAATTCTTTGCAATGAGTTGAATCATTGTAACTCAGGGAAATGAAATTTGATAAATATTTTCTTACATAGAGTCATTCGACATTATATATGTAGATATGCATTAAATATAGATTCTCTATGTATCTATTTCTGTGATTCTTTTTGATTCTTGCTCGAGCCGGATGGTAAAAAATTATCATGTCCGGTTCCTTTGGGGGATGGATCCACAAAAATTCACCTATCCAAATAACAAAGAAACCTGATTTGAATGATCCCGTATTAAGAGCTAAATTAGCTAAAGGGATGGGGCATAATTATTATGGAGAACCCGCATGGCCCAATGATCTTTTATATATTTTTCCTGTAGTAATTCTAGGCACTATTGCATGTAATGTGGGCTTAGCAGTTCTAGAGCCATCAATGATTGGTGAACCGGCGGATCCTTTTGCAACTCCGTTGGAAATATTACCCGAATGGTACTTCTTTCCCGTATTTCAAATACTTCGCACAGTACCCAATAAGTTATTGGGTGTTCTTTTAATGGTTTCAGTACCAATAGGATTATTGACAGTACCTTTTTTGGAGAATGTAAATAAATTTCAAAATCCATTTCGTCGTCCAGTAGCTACAACAGTCTTTTTGATCGGTACCGCAGTAGCTCTTTGGTTAGGTATTGGAGCAACTTTACCTATTGAGAAATCCTTAACTTTAGGTCTTTTTTAATTTGATTCAACCGTGAAATACTACGACATAAGTATCTAAGGAAGATCTCTTTTTGGATCTTCCCTAGATACATCAATCTTATAATGATCTATTCTGCAAATATATGGATTATGTTAGAGAGGAAAAACTCATTCTTTTCTTTTTTCAGAAAGAAAAAAGAAAAAATCCTAATAAATTTAAAATGAAAACTTTTTTTTGGGTAAATTGATTGCAAAATGCTTCTGTAGAGTGCCCAATATCTGTTTTAAATCTTCTATACGAAAATATTCCATTTTCATAAGATCTTCTTGACTATGACTCAAAAGGTCCAATAATGTATGTATATTGGACCTTTTGAGACAATTATAGGTTTTGGAAGACAATTCTGATTGGTCAATAAAAATACATGTTAATGGAATTCCTTTTTTTTTTTTCTTGAGATTAGTGAATCTGTCTTGAAAGGAAAAGGGGGGCAGATTCAATCTGTTTTTCTTTTCCTCTAAATTCATATCTTCTTCCTCTGCATGTAGAAAAGGAATCAATAAATCAATAAAATTACGAGAAGCTTCATAAAGTGCTTCTTTAGGAGTTAGACTTCCATTCGTCCATATTTCTAGAAAGAGTATCTCTTGTTTTTCATTGTCATTACCGTAAGAATGAATACTATGATTCGCATTTCGAACAGGCATGGATACAATATCTATAGGATAATTTCCACCATGAGAGTTGTTTGTGGATTTAAAACGATATCCGCGATCTCTCTTTATTTGTAATTCAATACACAAATCAATTGGTTCTTTTAGGTTAGCTATATGCTGTGTCGTGTCAATTATTTCTACAGAAGGTGGTGAAATGATATCTTGAGCGGTTATGTATTTTGGACCCCTAACGCAAATGGATGCAGCCCTAACTCCATAGAGATTACTTCTTAATACAATTTCTTTCAAATTTATTAAAATCTCATGTACGGATTCTTCAATACCTGCTATCGTAGAATATTCATGCAGCGCGTTTTCAGATGTTGCACATGTAATACATGTTCCTTCTATTTCTCCAAGTAAAGCCCTTCGCATGGCAATACCTATAGTATCGGCTTGACCTTTCATAAGCGGGGACAGAATGAAACGACCATAATAAAGACGCTTGCTTTCTACTCTTGATTCAACACATTTCCACTGTAGTGTTCGAGTGGATCCTGCTATTTCTTCTCGAACCATACTATTATTTTCTTTATGATTATTGGATAAGATAATTGAATTATTTATTTCTCTCGGAATCTCTTTAATTATTCTTTCTACACACGTCTTTTTTTCGGGGGACGACATCCATTATGTGGCATGGGTGTTACATCACGTACAAAACTTAATAGCATCCCACTTCTGCGAATGGCTCGTAATGCCGCATCTCTTCCGAGACCCGGACCCTTTATCATAACCTCTGCTCGTTGCATACCCTGATCCACTACTTTACGAATAGCATTTAATGCAGTTGCTTGAGCAGCATAAGGTGTTCCTTTTCTTGTGCCTCTGAATCCAGAAGTACCTGCAGAAGCCCAAGAAACCACCCGACCTCGTACGTCTGTAACAGTAACAATAGTATTGTTAAAACTCGCTTGAACATGAATAACTCCTTTAGGTATTCTACGTTCATTCTTATGTGAACCAATACGTGTATTCTTGCGTAAACCAATTTTTGCTATAGGTTTTGTCATATTTTATTATATCATATTAATAAGAATAAAAAGAAGAATCAGAAATCTACAGAAAGATACGGGGATATTATTTTCATATGAAAATAAATTTTTTCTTCTTTATTTTTACATGTACATGGGTCTTTCTTTTAAAAAGTTCTTTCTTTAGAACTTTTTATTTCTAAAAATTACCCCTGTCTCTGTTTATGTCTTGGATTGGAACAAATTACTCTAATTCGTCCTCGCCTACGAATCAGGCGACATTTTTCACAAATTTTACGAACAGAAGCCCTTATTTTCATATTTCTTATTCCTTACCTTCATTCTGAATCTATTAAAAAAAAAAAAAAAAAGTTTCTTTAATTTTTGAACTTCGAATTAGATCCCCCACGAAGGGGATGTTTCAAAAAAGGATCTAATCGTTCGAATCTTTCTTGCGAAGTCTATAAATTATGCGTCCCCTGGTTGAATCATAACGACTCATTTCAATTTTTACTCTATCTCCGGGTAGTATACGTATAAAACTGCGCCGGATTCTCCCGGAAATATAACCTAGAATTAGATCTTGATTATCTAACCGAACTCGAAACATACCGTTGGGAAGTGATTCAGTAATTAAACCCTCATGAATCAATTTTTGTTCTTTCATTCCAGGGAACCTCCCTTTAAGTATCAACTAATAGAGGAATAGTTTTAAAATTCATCTCTCCTCTCTATTTTACAAATAGTAAGTTTGAGAGAAAATTAGGGTATCCCAAGAAAATTACCATATATAACACAAAATTTCTCCCCCAATTTTTTCTAGTCGAGCTTCTCGATCTGTCATTATACCTTGAGAAGTAGAAAGAATTACAATCCCCATTCCGCCTAAAATCTTAGGAATTCGTTTATAGTTGGAGTAGATTCGTAGACCGGGTCGGCTGATACGCTTTAAAATTCTTTTTTTTCCTTTCCCAGTCTTTTTATGTCGTAAGGTTGAAACCAAAAAATTTTTTTGACTTTCTTTATGTTTTCTAACGTTTTCAATAAAACCTTCTCGTAAAAGTATTTTAACAATGTTTTTAGTGATATTAGTAGATACTATTTGAACTCTTCCCTTTTGATCCATGTCAGCATTTCTTATAGAAGTTATAATATCGGCAATAATGTCCCTACCCATGACGAATTCTAGTTATTGGTACCTCCTCATTTTGATATAATCAACATGCTTCTTTTTTGTTTTGTTGAATTTTTTTTTAATTCTGAAATTTGAAAAAATTATTAAGAATTTAAAGTATATGCACGAGACACAATCTATTTAAGATTTTTTAATATTCTATAGAGATAGATAGAAATAGAAAAGGATATATCCTTTTTTCATCTATCCACCAGTCTTATTTAGAAAACTATAATACTTCGGGTGCTAATGACACTATTTTAGTAAAATTGAATTGTCTCAATTCCCGAGCAATCGCACCAAAAATCCGAGTTCCTTTTGGATTTCCTTCTTGATCAATGATAACCGCTGCATTGTCATCATATCGTATTATCATGCCATTGTCACGTTTGAGTTCTTTACACGTACGTACAATAACAGCTCTAATTACTTCTGATCTTTCTAAAGGCATGTTGGGTACTGCTTCTTTGATTACAGCAACAATAACATCACCAATATGAGCATATCGGTGATTACCAGTTCCTATGATTCGAATACACATCAATTCTTGAGCTCCACTGTTATCTGCTACATTCAAAAGGGTCTGAGGTTGAATCATATCATTTTTATTTGAATCTCTTATTTCAATGTAAGGTAAAAAATAAATATTGTCTGTCCAGAGATAAAGAAATCCGCGGTTGTTTTTTTATTCTCAATACTCCTTTACTTTTGTTTACTTATCTTGAAATAACAAATTTAGTTCGTATAGGCATTTTGCATGCAGCTATTTTCATAGCTGCTTTGGCTACAGTTTCTGATACTCCACTCATTTCATAAAGTATTCGCCCTGGTTTAACAACGGATACCCAATATTCGGGGGATCCCTTGCCCGAACCCATACGTGTTTCCGTAGGTCTTACTGTAACAGGTTTATCGGGAAAGATACGGATCCATATCTTTCCACCACGACGCACATATCGTGTCATTGCTCTTCGTCCCGCTTCTGTTTGTCTAGCTGTGATCCAAGCAGGTTCAAGTGCCTGAAGAGCGTATCTGCCAAAACAAATATGCTTGCCTCGGCAAGATATTCCCTTCATTCTACCTCTATGTTGTTTACGAAATCTGGTTCTTTTGGGGTTATAGTTGATGGTTTTTCTGAATTCCATCTCTACTGCAGAGCCGGACATGAAAGTTTCTTCTCATCCAGCTCCTCGCGAATGAAATGATTCAATAATCTGACATATACAAATGTATTTCATTCTATCAAAAGAATATACTCATTTTCAATATTTTTCTTTCATTTCAAAATTTTATATATAAAATTTTGAAATGAAAGAAAAATAAATAAAGGGTTCGCGGGCGAATATTGACTCTTTTATCTTTCATTTGTAGGGTAAATTAATGACCATTCAGAAAAAATCCATTTTTCTTGGTTCATTCCGCCATCCTACCCAGTGAATCATTAGGATTTCTTCGTTTTCTAGAAAATCCTATGTAGTCACAGGTTCCATCGTTCCTATAGCTTCTCTATTAATGCTTAGGGCTGAACTTTGCAATGGAGCTTTCAACAAAATCTGTTCTTTGTTTTCGAGTAAATCTTCTCAGTTTTTCTTAACTCAAAGCTCAATTCAATTATTAATCTATTTATTATTATCTAGATATTGATATCTTCTTCTTTTTCTAGCTTTTTAGATAGAGAATATATTCTCTTTTTTTTTTTTTTGAGAATTGATTATTCTATTTTAATTGTAGATTTTGTATCTTTCTTTCTTGATGCTTTATCACACTGCTTTTTTCTGGAGTGATTCTTCATAAACCATACATATGGGAATCATATATCATTGAGATCTTTATTCTATCTTTCTATCATCCTTCCTTTTTTCCACATCCCTTTTTTGTTTCACAATTAAGAATCCAATTTCTTTTTTATGAAAAGAATTTGAGTTGCTACAACAATATGAATGATTCAGTCATAAAGTTACTTTTTCTTGGGATCTCAACAATACGAAGCAATAAGTTGGTTATTAGTTTTGAGCTTATTTCATTTTTAGAGTTACTAAGTTTAGAGTGAGGTCAACTTTTTTTTCAATTTTAATTCTAAAGTTTCAGAAAGAAAAAACTAACGAGTCACACAAAACTAACGAGTCACACACTAAGCATAGCAATTCTACTAAA